ATTTGATATGTATCTTTTGAAAAAAAGGATATCTTATTATTCATTGTTGATAAAAGTAAATTTCTATTGATTGCTTTGGGTACTTCTTTTCCCCATAAAGATATTGAAGAAAAAGAACTATTTTTAGTGCTACTGTAATTTTGAAAATGAATACGCGAATGTCCATCAAAAGTAAGTAAATACATCCGAAACATATAAAATGCGGTTAATCCTGCTGTGAAGGAAGCTATTATTGCGAAAATTGGTGAATACAACCAGCTATCATTAAGAATTTCGTCTTTGGACCAAAAACAAGCAAGGGGCGGAATACCACAAAGAGAGAGTGTACCTAATAAAAAGGTAATTCTTGTAATCGGAATATATTTTGTTAACCCCCCCATAAGAACCATATTTTGACTTTTATCTGGTGAATATCCAACAATGGGCTCCATTGAATGAATAATGGAGCCAGATCCCAAAAACAATAAAGCTTTCGAATAGGCATGAGTGATCAAATGAAATAAAGCAGCTCGATAAGAACCTATACCCAGGGCTAACATAATATAACCCAATTGAGATATTGTAGAATAAGCTAAACTTCTTTTAATGTCTTTTTGAGCAACAGCCAAAGTCGCTCCCAATAATACTGTTATTACGCCTATTAAGGAAATGAGATTCATTATGTAAGGTATAACTATGAAAAGAGGAAGAAGCCGAGCTACAAGAAAAATTCCCGCTGCTACCATAGTAGCAGCATGTATAAGAGCCGAAATGGGAGTGGGTCCTTCCATAGCATCAGGTAACCATATGTGAAGGGGAAATTGAGCAGATTTAGCAACTGCACCGAGGAATAAAAAAGAAGCACAAAGAGTAACAAATAAGGAATCTACTCCATTATAATCAACTAAGTTATTAACTATTTCGAACAAATCCCGAAATTCGAAACTACCTGTTATCCAATAAAGCCCTAAAATTCCTAATAATAAACCAAAATCCCCTATACGATTGGTTACAAAAGCTTTTTGACAAGCACTTGCCACAATTGGTCGTGTGAACCAAAAACCTATTAATAAATACGAACACATTCCTACAAGTTCCCAAAAAATATAAATTTGTATCAAATTGGAACTAGTAACTAATCCCAACATAGAAGTAGTGAAAAAACTCATATAAGCAAAAAATCTTAAATATCCTTGATCATGAGACATATAATTCTCACTATAAATAAGAACCAAAATTCCAACAGTCGTTATTAATATTGACATAATAGAAGTAAGCGGATCGATCAAGTGTCCGAACTCTAAAGAAAAATCATTATTGACAGTCCACGACCATAGATATTGATAGATGAAATTTCCGTTTATTTGCTGAATAGACAGATTGGCAGAAAACACCATAGCTATAGTTAACATCAAAACACTTGGAAAAGCCCACATACGTCGAATATTTTTTGTTGCTGTGGGAATAAGCAGAAGTCCAAATCCTATTAACATAGTAACAGGAAATGGAAGAAAAGGGATTATCCACGCATATTTATATATATGTTCCATAAAAAAAACAAATTTTCATTTTTTTCTTATAATTGTTTCCGATTTACCAATTCTTATCGTTTTCGAAGGGAACAAAAAAAAAAATGAACAAAAAAGATATAAAAAACCTTAAATATTTTGGATTTGAAATTATTCTCACTTTTTTCAGATATTGAAAACATTCGAAAGGTTCTATTTCGTTGCTTAAACGATATGACCAAATAGCTGGGTAAAAGCAATTTCTTAGTTATTAACATTTTGAACTAAAAAAATATTTTTTTATTAAAAATGTTAAAATGGGAATATGAGATTTTGAATCATCTTACAACTATACTACCACTCTGTTCGAGTAATATGTAACCATATCATATACTTCATATACTCTTCATATACTATAAGTAAGTAAAAACAACTATACCAAACCAGTAGAATATGTATCATAGTATGCATCAATAAATAAAAAAAAAGACCTAATTCTTCTAGTGCATTTTTTTGTAGTAATTACCTAACTCATTGCGGAATTGATTGGATTCCAATCCAATAAGAAAGTCTCAGAAATTTTTTAATACTCCTTAGTTCATCATAGAACTGAAATAAAAATAACTAAAAATGAAAGTTCCGCTTTTTTGTTATTTGTTAATAGAATATCTTGTTTAACATATTAATTACTAGAAAATTTCTTTTCCAATTTTTCCTTCTTTTCTTCTTTTTTTTTCTAGTGTATTATATATGTGACACACATGTATATATTTATATATTATATTTATATATAAACAATATAAATATAAATATATTTGTATTATATGTTATGAAAAAACAATTATCGACGGAATTCCGTTATAGAAAATAATTAAAAAGAACAATCCATATTGAGCAATACATGTCTTTCACATACAACAATAATGATGAGTAACTCTTTTTTTTTAATGGCAGTTCCAAAAAAACGTACTTCTATATCAAAAAAACGTATTCGTAGAAATATTTGGAAGAAAAAGGGATATTTAGTTGCAATAAAAGCTTTTTCTTTAGCAAAGTCAGTTTCTACCGGAAATTCAAAAAGTTTTTTTGTGCGACAAACAAGTAAGAAAATTTTGGAATAATTGGAATTCCGCGGTTCAAAGAACTTCCCATTTTCGAATATGCAAATTTATATTAACTAAATGTATTGAACTCCTCAAGATTAGTTAGAACTAGCTGCTATGTTATGTAGAATACTAGCTTATCCGTCTGCTGGTTTGGTTTTAAGTATAATTTTCTTTCTTTTCCCAATGGGAAATCTTTGTTTTTCTATTGAGAAAAGAAAGAAAATGAAATTCTAATAGATACGTAATAGATATGAATATGAAAACTCTTTTGTTTTATTATACGCCTAACTCAAGATCAAATTAAATTGGTTTGAGAAATACTATCTATCATATACATATATTGAAATTATGTACATAAAAAACAACAAAGAGTATTATATATTATATATTATAATAGTTAATTAATACTTAAATGACACTAAGAAAGGTATCGAAATTGTTAGAAAAAGTCTTTTAATTTAGTAATTAAATTGTAATGCATATAAAATCCTATCTTTTAAATTTTATTAACTGAGAAAAGAAATATCTTTGACAATTTTTTTCATTTATCTGATTCTGCGGATTCAAAAAAAAAGGGGGAGGGGGCGACAATTCTTATCTTAGTTTCTATCTCGACGGAAGCCTAAACTTTCAAGTTCCAATTGTTCCGGGATAAGTATATATCTATAGTTAGTTAGTATTTTGAACCTACGATAATACTAACTAAGAATTATTGAAAGTTCAAAGATGACTTGAATTTAAAAGAGCTCTTATTCGTCCGTTCTAATGTTTCCTAAACTATATTGAATTCTTGAATCTAGACGATTCAACATGAATTGACTATTATTATTTCAAGTAAGCCGCTATGGTGAAATTGGTAGACACGCTGCTCTTAGGAAGCAGTGCTAGAGCATCTCGGTTCGAGTCCGAGTGGCGGCATACTCTAAAAGAGATACAATGGATCCTATAATGTAATGGTATTTAATTCCCGATTTCAATTCTGTAATGGGACCCTTTATGTATGATATTTTCGACTTTAGAACATATATTAACTCATCTCTCTTTTTCGATCATTTCAATTGTGATTACGATTCATTTGATGACCCTATTAGTCCACGAAATCATAGGGTTACGTGATTCGTCGGAAAAAGGAATGATAGCTACTTTTTTCTCTATAACAGGATTATTAGTTACTCGTTGGATTTCTTCGAGACATTTTCCATTAAGTAATTTATACGAATCATTGATCTTCCTTTCGTGGAGTTTTTCCATTATTCATATGATTTCCAAGATATGGAATCATAAAAGTGATTTAAGCGCAATAACCGCGCCAAGTGCCATTTTTACCCAGGGTTTCGCCACAGCAGGTCTTTCGGGTGAAATACACCAATCCGCAATATTAGTACCTGCTCTACAATCTCAGTGGTTAATGATGCATGTAAGTATGATGTTATTGAGCTATGCAGCTCTTTTATGCGGGTCATTATTATCAGTCGCCTTTTTAGTCATTACATTTCGAAAAAACATCGATATTTTTTGTAGAAGCAAAAATTTCTTAATTAAGTCATTTTTCTTTGGGAAGATTGAATACTTGAAAAAAAAAAGAAGTGTTTTAAAAAACACTTCTTTTCTTTCATTTCAAAATTATTACAAATATCAATTAACTCGGCGTTTGGATTTTTGGAGTTATCGTGTCATTAGTTTAGGATTTACCTTTTTAACCATAGGTATTCTTTCTGGAGCAGTATGGGCTAACGAAGCATGGGGATCTTATTGGAATTGGGACCCCAAGGAAACTTGGGCATTTATTACTTGGGCCATATTCGCGATTTATTTACATACTAGAACAAATCAAAGTTTGCAAGGTGCGAATTCGGCACTTGTAGCTTCTATAGGATTTCTTATAATTTGGATATGCTATTTTGGGATCAATCTATTAGGAATAGGTCTACATAGTTATGGTTCATTCACATGAACATCTAATTGAAAAAATTCTATGAGGAATACATAAGACATATATAACGAAAGTTTGTGCGAGTTTTTGAGAACCATTTGAATAAAGGAATCCTTCAATTCAAACTATTCAAATGGTTCTCAAAAACTTGGGATACATCTTATTACAATTCTAATTCACTTTCTTTTTTGCGTTGTACAGCGAATGGTTTCAAAATTGGAACATTCGAAGATTTTGCTTTCTATCTCATTAATGAAACCTATCTATGAAAATAATTAGATAGGATAGCTTGTACCTTATCAATTGATAGTGAAAGAACGAAATCGGGATAAATACCAATTCCTATTACAGGTAAAAAGATACAGATCGAAACAAATAGTTCTCGTGGCCCAGAATCCATGAAATTTGAGTTTAGCACAGTAAAAAATTTGTATCCATAGAACATCTGACGTAACATAGATAATAAAAAAATAGGAGTTAATATTATTCCAATTGCCATTACAATGGTAATTAACATTTTGGGCATTAAAAGATATTTTGGGCTGGTAATTATTCCAAAAAATACTACTAATTCCGCAACAAACCCACTCATTCCTGGCAATGCAAGAGAAGCCATTGAGAAACTACTAAACATGGTAAATATTTTTGGCATTGGGATGGATATCCCCCCCATTTCGTCGAGATAAACAAGACGTATTCTATCACAACTGGTTCCTACCAAGAAAAAAAGTGCAGCACCAATAAATCCATGAGAGAGTATTTGTAAAATAGCTCCGTTGAGCCCCGTGTCGGTTATAGAACCAATTCCTATAATTGTGAAACCCATGTGAGATACGGAAGAATAGGCTATTCTCTTTTTTAAATTGCGTTGACCAAGCGAGGTTAAAGCTGCATAAATTATTTGAATTGCCCCTACTATCACCAACCAAGGAGAAAATATAGAATGGGCGTGTGGTAATAATTCCATATTGATCCGAATCAATCCATATGCTCCCATTTTTAATAAGATTCCAGCTAGAAGCATACATGTACTGTAATGTGCGTCTCCGTGGGTATCTGGTAGCCATGTATGTAGGGGTATAATCGGTGATTTGACAGCATAAGCAATAAGGAAGCCCAAATAGAATATTATTTCTAATGTAACAGGATATGACTGATTCGCTAATCTTTCAAAATCCAATGTCGGTTCATTGGAACCATATAAACCCATACCTAGAACTCCTATTAAGAGAAAAATAGAACCCCCCGCAGTGTACAAAATAAACTTTGTAGCCGAGTACAAACGTTTCTTTCCTCCCCACATGGATAAAAGTAAGTAAACAGGAATTAATTCTAACTCCCACATGATGAAAAAAAGCAAAAGGTCTCTAGAAGAAAATAATCCTATTTGGCCACTGTACATTGATAACATCAGAAAATGGAACAATCGCGAATTTCGAGTAATAGGCCAAGCTGCTAAAGTGGCCAAAGTAGTGATAAATCCTGTCAGCAAAATAGGTCCTATGGAAAGTCCATCGATTCCCAGTCTCCAATGTAAATCGAAAATATTTATCCATTTGGCATTCTCCTCCAATTGAATTAATGGATCATCCAATTGGAAATGATAACAGAACACATAAGTTGTTAGAAGGAGCTCTAATATACAAATACATATAGTATACCACCTAAATACCTTATTCCCCTTATGAGGGAGAAAGAAAATTGAAGAACCTGCGAATATTGGAAAAACTACAAGTATTATTAACCAAGGGAAATAACTCGTGATAAAGACAAGATACGTTTTGACCAAAAAACCCGTGCTCGGAATAATCTATTTTCTCGAGTACGGGCTTTTGTCGGTAAAAAGGAATCAAATGATTCAAGTGGATTTTTTTATAACGTATCAATAAGATAGACCCATGCTGCGAGTTGTTTCATGTCCTAAATAAACACGAACACTCAAAAAATCTGTTGGACAAGCGGATTCACATCTCTTACAACCTACACAGTCCTCGGTTCTTGGCGCGGAAGCAATTTGCTTAGCTTTACATCCGTCCCAAGGTATCATTTCCAATACATCCGTGGGGCAGGCTCGTACACATTGAGTACACCCTATACATGTATCATAAATTTTTACTGAATGTGACATTGGGTCTATAAATTCCAGTTTTGAACATAAAAAATTTGCGATCTGGTAAAGTATAAAGTACAAAATAATTTCTTTGTATTTATATGTAGACACCAGACGAATCAATGGTTTAGCAAAAAAAATCTTAAGAATCAATATTTTTCTAAATCTGTTCATGAGAAAGGACCAAGAGACTTTGATTTCTTTTTCTTTCAACAACCATGATCATATGATCCACACGTGCGGCTTCACATTGGCTAAAAGAGCGTCAATATTTCAATATATATAGATATATAGTAATATATTTCCATATTACTATACATATTAGTATAAAAAAAAAATCAAAAACGAAATGATTTCCCTTTTATAGAAATTTTTTTATAATATATATTATGACTGTAGTTATATGTATTTATATGATAATTATGACTAATTATTCAACAACTTCGACTGATTGATGCGGGTGGATTTTCTGTTACGATAGATCGACGAAACAATAGCTAGCCCAATAGCCGCTTCCGCCGCCGCAATGGCTATAATAAAGATTGAGAAAATCTCTCCTTTTAATTGGCGACTATCAAATATATCAGAAAATGTTACGAGATTAATATTAACCGAATTTAGTATAAGCTCAAGACACATAAGCGCTCGAACCATGTTTCGACTTGTGATCAATCCATAGATACCGATCGAAAATAAATAGATACTCAAAAAAAGTGCATGTTCGAACATTGTTGACTAACTCCTCATCAACCTCGATTCATTTCAATATGAACAACAATTCAACCAATTTGATTGACTAGAATCGAGCAATTACAGAAAAAAAGAAGGTATTGACAATAGATTAAACTTCCAATTTTATCTTTTTCATTTGATTTCAAATTTCTAAAAATTTTTTGTTAATTCTAAGTATTTATTATTGACGAGCCATAGTAATTGCGCCTATCAAAGAAACTAAAAGAATTATAGAAATGAGTTCAAACGGAAGATAAAAATCTGTTGATAAATGAATTCCAATTTGTTGAACGTTACTTATAAGGTCCTGCTCTATAATCTGGTTTGATCTGGTAGTCCAAATAATTCCGTACCATGACGTATCTGGGATAGTAGTAATTAGTGAAAAAAGAATACTTGTACAAACCACTGAAGTGACCCCATCTCCAACAGTCCAAAGATAGGAATTGTTGGAATATTCTGAACCATTCATGAACATAACAGCAAATATAATTAAGACATTTATGGCTCCCACATAAATAAGGAGCTGCGCGGCAGCTACAAAATAGGAGTTTGATGGAATATAGAATAAGGAGATACAAACAAGAACTAATCCCAAGGAAAAAGCAGAATAAATTGGATTGGTAAATAATACTACTCCTAGACCTCCTAATATAAGAAATGCCCCCAGAAATACTACAAGTATATCATGTATTGGTCCAGGTAAATCCATTATGTTTAACAGATAAATAAGTCGAAATATTTCATGACTTTACTAAATAGTCCAGGACAGAGAAGAGTGTTCCCCTTATTATTTTTTTTTTCTTATATATGATGAGTTCCTAAATTGAATTAAATGTTAATATGGATTAACGTAGATATAGATAAACTTATTCAAGTTCTCGGCTAATCCTACTTTTTTATCTGAAAGAAAAAAAAGAAAAGATTGGAGTTTTTTTTCATTTCAAAATCATTACGAAAACATATTAGCGGTTTAAATCAAAGAAGGGTTCTCAACAATCAATAGTTATTAGTATTAGATATTAGATTAGTTATTATTTTTAGTTTCTGACCAACAAAAAAGAAACTTGTCCCCGTTATATCAAAAAAAATGTTAGTAATCGGTAATCGTTCTTGAATCAAGGGGTTTATCTTTGTCCATTTTGATTTGAGTAGAATTCATAACTGTTTGAATTGTGTAATCTTCAATTATTGACATGGGTAACCGGCCCAACGCAATTTGATTATAATTAAATTCGTGACGATCATAAGTGGAAAGCTCATATTCCTCAGTCATCGATAAACAGTTTGTTGGACAATACTCGACACAATTACCACAAAATATACAGACCCCGAAATCAATACTATAATTAAGCAATTGTTTCTTTTTTATATCTCTTTCAAACCTCCAATCAACAACAGGTAGATCTATGGGACATACACGAACACATACCTCACAAGCAATACATTTATCAAATTCAAAGTGAATTCGACCACGGAAACGTTCTGATGTGATCGATTTTTCATAAGGATATTGAATAGTTACAGGTAAACGATTTATATGGGATAGGGTAATTATGAAACTTTGACCAATGTACCTTGCAGCTCGTATTGTTTGTTGACCATAATTTATGAACCCGGTCACCATAGGGAACATATTGTAGATCTCCATGAATAATTTGATGTTTCTTTCTCTTGTTTAAGATCGATTATGAATCTAGAATTTCGTTATCTTATTCTATTATTTATAGAGAAATAAGTTGGGAAGAAGTTGTCAATAATAGATTACCCAAAGAAATAGGTAAAAGAAATTTCCATCCAAGATTTAAAAGCTGGTCCATTCTCAGCCTAGGTAAAGTCCATCTTGCTGTAATAGGAATGAACAAAAACAAATAGGCTTTAGTTAATGTAATAAAAATACCAATTGTCATTCCAAAGACCCCAGCCATTTTATTTATTCTTAAAAGTTCAAGAATAGATATGCACGGAATAGACAAATTCCATCCACCTAAGTAAAAAACTGTTATAAATAATGAAGAAACTAATAAATTTAGGTAAGAAGCAAGGTAAAATAAAGCGTATTTGATACCCGAATATTCTGTTTGATAACCCGCTACTAATTCTTCCTCTGCTTCTGGTAAATCAAAAGGTAATCTCTCACATTCTGCTAGAGAAGAAATTAAAAAAACAACAAACCCTATAGGCTGACGCCACAGATTCCACCCCAAAAAACCATATTTTGACTGTGCCTCAACTATATCAACTGTACTTAAACTGTTAGATAATCATAGTCGATAATAACATCACTGTTCATATCGCTATTTCAAAACCGTACATGAGACCTCAGCTTCATACGGCTCCTCTATGGTCACAAATAAATGTAAGTACTTGTTCAGTATTATTGCCATCTTTAGATAGTAAATGGAATAAAGATATACTGTGGAGTCTTAAATTAGACCAATGAAATTCCGTCTGCTAAAATAAAAAAGACGCTTCCGAATTGATCTTATCCATTAGAATTTCAATTTATCTTTGTTCGGTAATAACTTAATCCTTAAATAAAATACTTGTTATATCAATAAATATGTTTGTTCTATCAATAACTATAATATAAAGAAAAGAATATAAAAACTATAATATAAAGAAGGAATTCGAAAGAATTAGTCATTAATTCGAAATTCATGATAAGAATTCCATGTGTATAGATATGAATGGGGAAAAGAAATAATCAATAAATATCTTTTTTTTCATTCTATTTCTTTTGTTCCTGTTCTTCTTTCTCAGAGGAGGTACTCTGAAAAGAAAATAAAGGATTAATTCGTTTTTAATAGTCATTTCTTTAATCAGTGAATAGGAGTATACTCTAGATCGGAAGCATGGGGAAGTACGGCTTGGTCGTTTCTACCAACTTAAAGTCCTCATTATGATTCGTTTTATCCAAAGTTTTATGCAAAAATACCCTTTTTTGATATCTTACATTATCTCCATTACTAATCTTTTGCGTACCTTGGTGTTCCTAACTGTCCACTGATTTTTGATTGATCTCCGGTATGGTAATACATACAAGACAGTAGTAGAAACCCCATACAATTGATCCTTTGTACCCGCTTCAAGATATGATTAATTGGTCAAAGAATCTTAATCCTGGAGTAAACAGTTTACACTGCTTATGTTTATATTCTTGTACATAGGTAATGAGATTTTATCTTCTTACTGCAAATTTATAAGCAGTTTGCTTTTACTCATATAACTATCTAGCTTAATTAATCAACCCTAATGATGAATAAAAAAATGGAAATATCCATTCAATATATGCAACTCCTTTACTTTATTTTTTTATTTTTAGAGAGGAGGGAAAATAATAATGTTCCGCCGAATCACACGTAGAGATATTGATAACACACATAGAGTTAATGGTATTTCATAACTGATAGATTGAGCAGCAGCTCGTAGACCACCTGAAAAGGAATATTTATTATTCGACCCATATCCTGACATAAGAAGTCCAATAGGAGCAATACTTGAAATGGAGATCCATAAAAAAACACCTATACTGATATCGGCCAAAACAAGGCGATACCCAAAAGGAATTACTAAATAACTTAGTAGAACTGATATGACCGCTATAGACGGTCCCACGCTGAACAAACGAATATCTCCTCTAGATGGGAGGAGGTCCTCTTTAAAAAGTAATTTTGTCCCATCCGCTAGAGCCTGAAGAATTCCCAATGGACCGGCATATTCAGGCCCAATACGTTGTTGTATTGCTGCAGATATTTCTCTTTCTAACCACACAATTACTAATACCCCTACTGTGATTCCCAATATAAGGGTGAAAATAAGAAAAAAGATCCATATGAGTCCATAGACTTCTTTTAAGGATTCCGATCTATAAAAAGAATTGATAGCTTGTACTTCTACTTCTGTCATATCAATTATCATTTCAACGATCAACTTCTCCCATAATGATATCTATACTACCTAGTATCGTCATGATATCCGCCAATTTCATTCTTTTAACTAGTTGAGGGAGAATTTGCAAATTGATGAAACCAGGTGGACGAATTTTCCATCTCCAGGGGAAAACACTACTATCTCCTATCAAATAAATTCCTAATTCCCCTTTTGGGGCTTCTACTCTCACATAAAGTTCTTGTTTCGACAATTCAAAATTAGGTGAAAGTTTTTTAGTAATAAATCTATATTCAAAATTATTCCATTCGGGATTTTTTGCTCTATCAAAGCGTCGGACTTCTAAATTCTCATAGGGTCCTCCAGGAATTCCTTCTAGAGCCTGTTGAATAATTTTTATAGATTCCTTCATTTCACTAATTCGTACTAAATAACGAGCTAGTGAATCTCCTTCTTTTTGCCATTGGACTTCCCAATCAAATTTATTGTAACACTCATAACGATCAACTTTACGAAGATCCCATTGGATTCCAGAAGCTCGTAACATCGGTCCTGATAAACCCCAATTTATTGCTTCCTCTCCACCAATAATGCCCACTCCTTCAACTCGTTCCAAAAAAATGGGATTTCGCGTAATAAGTTTTTGATATTCAACAATTCCTGTTAAAGAATAATTGCAAAAATCCAAACATTTATCTATCCAGCCATAAGGTAGGTCGGCAGCGACTCCCCCAATACGGAAATAATTATGCATCATTCTCATACCTGTAGCGGCTTCAAATAGATCATATAACAATTCCCTTTCTCTAAAAATATAGAAAAAGGGAGTTTGTGCACCGATATCCGCCATAAAAGGTCCAAGCCATAATAAATGAGAAGCTATACGACTCAATTCTAGCATAATTATTCTAATGGAACTGGCTCTTTTCGGTACTTGAACGCTTTCTAATCGTTCTGATGCATTTACTGTTATTGCTTCTGTGAACATAGTGGCTAAATAATCCCAGCGTGTTACATAAGGCAAATATTGTATAATTGTTCGATTTTCCGCTATTTTTTCCATCCCTCTGTGTAAATAACCCAATATGGGTTCACAGTCAATAACATCTTCACCATCGAGAGTAATGATCAGTCGAAGAACACCATGCATTGATGGGTGGTGAGGACCCATATTAACTATTATGAGGTCTTTTCTTGTAGTTTGTACAGTCATATCTTTTCTTCCTTAATTCAATTCATTATTCTATATTCCATGAATTTCTCAAAATGAGGTTCATCAAAATGAAAAATCTAATAATTACTATTAACTAATAACTAAAGAAAAAATGCAAGCTAATCTTCAAATTAACGAGTTTTTGACTCCCGAATACCTAACTGGCCAATCAATTTCTTATAACGTATTCTATTTTTCTTTGACAAATAATCCAACAGCCGTTGACGTTTTCCCAGAATTTTTCGTAGACCCCTTTGCGATAAAAAATCTTTTTTATGTAATTCCAAATGTGAAGTAAGTCTCCGTATCTTATCAGTGAAACTGAATACTTGAAATTCAACAAATCCACAGTTTTTTTCTTTTTCTTGTCGAATAGCTGAGATGAATGAATTTTTGGCCATAAAAACAAATTTTTCTATTTTTTTCTTTTCTTTCCGTGATTTTACTGATCAGGAAAAATAATAATTTGTGTTATATCAGTTATTTTCAGTTATTTGAATTTAGTACACAAAAAATTGGAATTTCTTCATATACAATATATATATTATATTTATTGTTATTGTATTTTATCCAAATCAAATTTACACTTTGATTTGGATAGAAAAGAATGATACATTTTTGTATTCAGAAAAGAGAATCCTTTTTCATCTAAAAAAAGGATTCTGTCAATAGATCCAATAAATACGTAATGGAATTGGTCTCATGTAACAGAATGTAACATAGCATATATATCTTTCGGCTTTTATCTACAAAATATGTTATGTGATAAATATATAGAATATAAAAAATATCCTATTAAATTAAAGAATTCTGAATCGTGGATACATTTGTATTCTTGACATATTGAAATGACTACCGTTATTGGTATCAAACCAATAACGATTCATACAAGCTAAATCTTCTAATCGATAATTGGGCCAAAGAAATAATTTGAATTTCATGCAGTTTTTTGCATCTGTATTAAGATGCTTTTCCTCGTTCAAAAATTGTCCATAGTTTTTTATGTTGTTTTGATTACAAAATATTGGATTTCTATCCACAATATTACAATTCCGGGAATTGAAACAAATAAAAACTCTCAATTCTCTACGACGTCTGGGAGATAGAATATTTTCGGGAACAAAGAAATCATAAGAATTTTTATTTTTATTTACAAGTGTATTGCTGTGTCGTACAACGGATCCATAAAAATTCTTTTTATCAACATATCCCTTTTTTATTATACATTTTGCATTAGTTTGGTGTTTATTTTTATCAACCAATGAAATATCTAGGGTTTGATATATAATATATTTTCCGTCCCTTTTCATAGATAGACGAATTGGTTCGATAATAAATATGCCCCCTTTTATCAATTCTGTAAGAGTTAGGTCTTTCTGAATCAACATTATATCTAGATGCATCTCTCCTCTTTGAATTGAGGATATAGCGATTTCCCTTGGATCTATCAGTCTAAGTAGAAGACAATATACCTTGATATTGTTGATCATTCTTTGATTCAAGGGATTATCCCATCTTAATTGAAAAATCAAATATTTTTTCAAGAAGAAATTGAGTTCTGCTTCTTTCTTGCTCTTAGGTTGTTTTTTCTTTCTACCTTTTTTAATGTCTGCTCCCGTGTAATCTGCTTCAGCATCTTTCTTTTTGTTTTGTTTTCGTAGATCGGATGCAAGACCTCCTTGCCCTTGTTGTTCGTTTTTTTTTTTTTTTACGTCGATCTTTTCACTTTGACTAATATTTTCATAGAAATGAAAATGCAAAATAAGTGATTTGATTGGTATGATCCACGGTTTCATTTTATACGCATCAAAAAGTAGCACAAATTCTGGGAAAACCCAAGGTTCTAGATTTGATATGGTACGATATAATCTTTTTTGATTCATTCCCATCCAATCAAAAAAAAGAGCTTTTTTTTGTAATTTTTGATAATTTTGAGTTTTCGTATTTTTATGAATCTTGGCGTCGATATGTGTATTGGTCCAGGTCTCAATATCGATATTTTTTCTAATACAGAAATGGAGAATTTTATAATCAAAAAATTTTCTATCTATATTTTTGTCCGTATCAATGATAGGTCTTTTTTCTAGATAATCACTTATAGCTATACTTATGAATCCATAAAATGATTCGGGTTTCAGTGTATTGAAATTATATGGAATTTTTTTGTCCTTTACTTTTTGTAATTGTAATATTGATCCAAAAATATATGAGTCCTTACTATCCCCATAATTTATATATTTATATGATAAAAGATCGTATCCGTAATGCCTTTTGAATTTGTCTTTTTGGCTCATCAATGAATCTATTGCATAGTAATTTTCTTTCATGTAATGAATTAATGGATCTTTTTCTTTTTTTTTTTTATATAAATCTGATTTCATTGAGTCTTTCTTTTGAATCATACGACATTGATTGACTCTATTTCGCCATTTTTTCGGTACTAAATAAGACCACTTAGCCTGAGATAAATTGCATTGATAATGACCCCTTAACCAAATTTTCCATTTATTCGTTTCATACTTATGAATTTTCTTATGCCTTAGTTTGGAACCAAATATTCCTCGTGTCGTACAATAATTGTTGATTATATCCGTAAGAAAAAGATCGGTGCCGTGATATTGAAGTACAGATCTCAAATGATACTTGTTAATAAATTGATTTTGTGATAATTTGTAAAATACATATGCTTGAGACAAAGAAGATAAGTCCCAATAAATATTCGAATTTTTATTGCTAATATTAGTATTAGAAAACGACTTTTTTATAGTCGAAATAAAATGCATTGTATTTTGATTTGTGTTCTCAATTATTTCTTGATTTGTTTCATCGTTGTAAATGCATTTAGTGATAATTTTTTTTGTTGATTCAAAGAAAAGTTGTGCATTGATCTTTGGAATCTTAATGATACATAGTAATATATCTGTGTATTTTTTTTCAATGAAGGATTTTATAAAAGAATTCGATTTACGTATTAATCGGATATTTTTTTTTTTTAATATTTGCCAAATATCCTTCTGTGATTCCGATCTTTTATCATCATAAGTGAAAACCATTTTTTTCTTGTCTTTTGTGATTCTTTCTATTTGACTCCTAATTGTAATTGTCTTATTAGCAAAATCTTTCGTTTTTGTTTCCATGAGTGAATAATTTTCATTTATACAATTTATGGATCGAATTCCAATGGTCGATTCGCGAATAATCTTATTATTTATATTGGAATCTATTCCGTTTTCATTCGGTTCATATACTTTCACTCTTCTCGATTTTAATAAGAGAACGGGGTTTACTTTTTCAAGTTTTTTCATTATTAGGTCTATAACGAGAATTATTTTGATAACCCATCTTTTTTTTTTTGAAATTTTTAGAAACCTTTTTCTTTTTTCTTTGAAAACTCTTATAACTTGCAAAATTTTCTTTTTCGCTTTTATCCTTTTTTTTTCGAGTTCTTGAAAAATGGGTTCAAAGAAAGAAGGTCGTTTTCGGGGCGACCCAAAAGGCAGCTCTGCTTCTCTTCCCCAGACTGTTAAAAAACAAAAATTATCTTTTTTCTCTTTTTTCCTCATTTGCTGATCTTTATGATCAGATCGTACCTTAGATCTTCGCCAAGGTTTAAGACAGAAAGGAAATAGAATCTTTATTTGAATACCGTCTGTTAACCAATTTTGGGGAAATTCCGTTTCTGATAATTGAACACCATTATAGGTACATTTAACATGCATTTCTCTATTCCATTCCCTCAAATCTTCGTACCACTCGGGGAATTGCAATAATAACATACGGCTCATATTTTTAACTATTATCAATAAGGGTAATATAACATATTTTCTAAGAAAAGATTGGGTTACTAACATTAAACCTCTTATTGCTTGACTAAATATAAAGGTATCCCAAGCTTCTGATATTGCTATTCGTTCATTTTCCTCTTCTTTCTCCTCGTTTGTTTTCTCTTTTTCTTTTGTCTCTTCCTGCTCAAAATAAGAAATTTGCGATTCTGGGTTTCCTCCTACCCAATTCCTAAAAATGAGATTCATCATTTCAGAGATATCAAAAAAAAAAAAAAAAAATGTTTTGTCTATTCGATCCAAAAAAAGTGGAGAATGCACATTTGTTTGAAACATTTCCCAGATAACTGTTTTACGTCTTTGAGCACGCATGGATCCTTTGATTATACCACGGCGAAAATCTGATTGTTGTGAATAACGTATCAAAGCCACCTCGTCTTCTTCATCACGAGTACTAGGATTACTATTACTAGTAGTATTATTATTTTCACTGGGATTAGTACTCTGATCGTTATCAGTATAAATTACTACGCGTTTGCCTTTTCTTGAACGAATTTCGGGATCTTCCGTTGATTCTTCTTCATTTTCTTCTTCCTCTTCTTCCAAATCATCTGTCAATTTGTATGACCATCGAGAAACCCTTTTACGTATTTCTTCCATTCCAATGGATTTCTTTCTAATTGTTGTTAGATAGTTTGGATCGGTTGTAATTACATCGAATACAAATTTCAAGGATTTTGCTTGACTTTCTGAATCGATTCCTTGCGCACGTTCAAAAGAAAATTCATCGATTGAGGTTAAGGAATTCCCAATCGGATTCAATAATAATTCTTCGCTAAAGCCAAACGTTTTCTTTTTATGTTCAAATTCTTGAGAATTTTGATGAAATAAACCATGAATTTTATTTATCCAAAGCATTTCTATGGAGTCCGCTGTTAAAGTTATTAAATCAGTTATGATTGCACGCGAATCGCATTTTTTTATTGTTCCTCGATAGGGTCCATTCAAAAAAGGATCATACATTTTGGGCAAGTATTCTTGTTCATTTTCATCATTGCAGAATCTGGTTCTTTTTTCTAGTATATTTAAAGCAAGAGATCCTTTTTCTTTTTCTAGAATTTTGATTCGACTTATCATTTCATTGTTCAAGTTGTATTTTTTTTGTTCATTAGTATAAACCCAATAATTATATAGATTGTCGTGGGATAGTTTTTCTGTCGTGTACAAAGAAATTTTACGATCTATT